CAAGTAGTTAGTTTATCAGAATCCAAGTAAAACGAATATGAATGGGGTTTCTTTGTTGACATAAGATCTAAATTGTAAAAAGAATCAAAAGTAGGGGATAACTCTTTTTTATCTATATTCTTGATTACTAATTCAGTTAAGAGGCCTCTATCAACAAGAAAAAAAGTGAATTCTTTTTTTCGTCAAATTATAGGAAAATAAAAAATTTTTGTTCTACGTCTTACGTATGTATATAGAATCCAAATTTTGTACCTTCTATACTCACTTATATATATACTTAGATACTTAGATTTATACTAATTAAACTTTGAATTCTAATATATTATTAATTATAATTATTTAATTTTTAATAAGATAAGATATCTTTATAAATAATAACAGGTACAAATAGTAAATTGAGGTATCCTTTATATGACAACTTTCGACTTTCCCTCTGTTTTGGTGCCTTTAGTAGGCTTAGTATTTCCGGCAATGGCAATGGCTTCTTTATTTCTTCATGTTCAAAAAAATAAGACTGTTTAGATCTGATGGGCCCAACTCTCATCCATTTTTTTTTTCAAAACTAAGACTTGTATCATAACGCAGATACCTATTTATTGTAAGAAGGTATAACATGCGGCGCTTCCGTCGAAAGGAGCTCTTTGACCTGTAGAAAGATGATATGGGGTAAAGGAATTATATCTATTTGAAAAAATCTCAGGATCGCCGGATGGCTGAACTGTAAAATCGGTACATCTATATCTATATTCTATATATATATATCGATGGGATCATACGAAGGGTATGTTTTTATTTTAGATCTAACCAACTTGATAAATTACTCTTAAAGGTTTACATCAAACTAAGTACTAGTTGATGAGAGTTACTTCGGAAACAAAAAGAGTAAAGTCTAGGGTATTTTCTCAATTCCAATAAAACGAAACCGGATCAAGTATGAGTTGTCGATCAGAACATATATGGATACAACCTATAACGGGGTCGCGAAAAACAAGTAATTTATGCTGGGCCATTATCCTTTTTTTAGGTTCATTAGGATTCTTATTGGTTGGAACTTCCAGTTATCTTGGGAGAAACTTGATATCTTTATTTCCGTCTCAGCAAATCCTTTTTTTTCCACAAGGGATTGTGATGTCTTTCTATGGGATCGCGGGTCTCTTTATTAGCTCCTATTTGTGGTGCACAATTTCGTGGAATGTAGGGGGTGGTTATGATCGATTCGATAGAAAAGAAGGAATGGTATGTATTTTTCGTTGGGGATTCCCTGGAAAAAATCGTCGCATCTTCCTCCGATTCCTTATAAAGGATATTCAGTCCGTCAGAATAGAAGTTAAAGAGGGTATTTATGCTCGCCGTGTACTTTATATGGATATCAGAGGCCAGGGGGCCATTCCCTTGACTCGTACTGATGAGAATGTTACTCCACGGGAAATCGAACAAAAAGCTGCCGAATTGGCCTATTTCTTGCGTGTACCGATTGAAGTATTTTGAGAAATGAGCTGAGAGAATGAATGCTTTCTCAGCAGGAAGGAAAAACTAAAGAATCCCCCTTTTCTATACCATAACTTAACTGAAGTTTCTTCATAACGCTCATTCTAGTCAAAGAAGACGTATACGTAATGTAACAACCACAAAACAAAACTATTTTTGTGGTCTTTTATGTGTATGGAAATCTACACAACTTAATTCAATAACAAAAAAATAAGTAACAAATCGAAAAAATGGATTCATCCTTTCTATTTTATATCAAAGCATTTCGAAATACATAAATTTTTTTATTCCGGACTCTGAGTAGTCAGTGAAAATTTTTAAAAATAAAAATATAAGATATTTTGATATAATGGTAGAAAAGAATATTCATTACTTAAATAAAGCGGTTCTTTCAGGCAGTCATCGATTCGTCGAAAGGGGGATACTTGCTTCGAATTTAACCAATTACTATATCTGGAAACAATATAATATTTTTTTGTTAATTCTTTGAATTCTAAGTGGATTCTTAATCTATTTCTGTATTCTTTCTACATTCAAAGACTAACTCCGAAATCACAAATAAAAAAAAGTGAATAGATTAATAATTAATAAGTTCGATACTTTGTAATAGAACTCATGCATGAGAGAAATATTGGATGGCGTAGAGTCAACTAATGAGGTCGGTTCATTAAAATTAAAAATTAATAGATGAAATGAAAAAATGTCAAAAAAGAAAGCATTCACCCCTCTTTTATATCTTGCATCTATAGTATTTTTGCCCTGGTGGATTTCTCTCTCATTTAATAAAAGTCTGGAATCTTGGGTTACTTATTGGTGGAATACTAGGCAATCTGAAATTTTTTTGAATGATATTCAAGAAAAGAATATTATAAAAAATTTCATAGAATTGGAAGAAATCCTTCTTTTGGAGGAAATGATCAAGGAATACTCGGAGACACATCTACAAAACCTTCGTATAGGAATCCACAAAGAAACGCTCCAATTAATCAAGATACACAATGAGGATCATATTCATACGATTTTGCACTTCTCGACAAATATAATATGTTTCGTTATTCTAAGCGGTTATTCTATTTTGGGTAATGAAGAACTTGTTATTCTTAACTCTTGGGCTCAGGAATTCCTATATAACTTAAGTGACACAATAAAAGCTTTTTCGATTCTTTTATTAACAGATTTATGTATCGGATTCCATTCGCCCCATGGTTGGGAACTAATGATTGGCTTTGTCTACAAAGATTTTGGATTTGCTCATAATGATCAAATTATATCTGGTCTTGTTTCTACTTTTCCAGTCATTCTAGATACTCTATTTAAATTTTGGATTTTTCGTTATTTAAATCGTGTTTCTCCGTCACTTGTAGTGATTTATCATTCAATGAATGATTAAAAAAGGATCTACGGATATTAATCCAATTCAATTCTAACGTTTCTTACTTTGTAGTTGTACAGAAGCAAAGCATGTAAAATCATACTTACTCTTTCTATTTCTACCCATCCCAAAGATTTATTCTATATATTAAATATTATTTATTCCAGTAAAATTATTCCAGTAAATAGCAGAATTGCGGATAGGGAACTAGGTTAGCGACCTACCAAATTTATTGTAGACATTTTTGGGCTCAATGGTTGGACCATGCAAACTAGAAAGACTTTTTCTTGGATAAAGGAACAAATTAATCGATCCATTTCCGTATCGCTCATGATATATATCATAACTCGGCCATCCATTTCAAGTGCATATCCCATTTTTGCGCAGCAAGGTTATGAAAATCCACGAGAAGCGACTGGTCGTATTGTATGTGCCAATTGCCATTTAGCTAATAAGCCCGTGGATATTGAAGTTCCACAAACGGTACTTCCAGATACTGTATTTGAAGCAGTTGTTCGAATCCCTTATGATATGCAACTAAAACAGGTTCTTGCTAATGGTAAAAAGGGTGCTTTGAATGTAGGGGCTGTTCTTATTTTACCAGAGGGTTTTGAATTAGCTCCTGCCGATCGGATTTCCCCCGAGATGAAAGAAAAGATAGGCAATCTGTCTTTTCAGAGCTACCGCCCCAATAAAAAAAATATTCTTGTGATAGGCCCCGTTCCTGGTCAGAAATATAGTGAAATCACCTTTCCTATCCTTTCCCCGGACCCCGCTACTACGAAAGAGGTTCACTTCTTAAAATATCCTATATACGTAGGCGGAAACAGGGGAAGGGGTCAGATTTATCCCGACGGGAGCAAAAGTAACAATACAGTTTATAATGCTACATCAGCAGGTATAGTAGGTAAAATAATACGAAAAGAAAAAGGGGGTTACGAAATAACCATAGCGGATGCATCGGATGGACGTCAAGTGGTTGATATTATCCCTCCAGGGCCAGAACTTCTTGTTTCAGAAGGCGAATCTATCAAATTGGATCAACCGTTGACGAGTAATCCTAATGTGGGCGGATTTGGTCAGGGAGATGCAGAAATAGTACTTCAAGATCCCTTACGTGTCCAAGGCCTTTTGTTCTTCTTGGCATCTGTTATTTTGGCACAAATCTTTTTGGTTCTTAAAAAGAAACAGTTCGAGAAGGTTCAATTGTCAGAAATGAATTTCTAGACTCGCGGATTTATCGCCATTGAGCTCATAACGTAAAAAGAACAAAATTTTTTTTTGACGACTCTTTATGATAAAAAATGGACATTATGAAAAGCCTTTTGCTTTTTTATACTCGTTTTCTACGAGATGTCGGGAATTCCTTGTACCGCATTCCTAGTCATAGTATGTAGATTGTGAAGAAGACTTTTTATTTTTTTTGAATCCAAATTGGGGTGGTATTATTATGTTACTATTATCACATTTCAATGTCATAAAATTCATTAATAGTGTTTTCTATTCTAATTGAATGAAATTAAACTAGATACTAGACATAAGTAAGCGGGGAATAGAACGGATAAATGCGTGGAACACAAAATTATAGGGACGATTATTCATCTTCCTAGTATTCGACACAAGAAAAGGAATTTTCCACATCTCTTTCTTGTGTCGAAAGAAAAAAAAGATTATTTATCCTGTTCGTCAAAGATTACTAGTCTAAGCTTTGAATTTTTCAAGATAATATCAGGACTTTTTTAGATATATTATATATTACATAATATATATAATATTATATTATAAATTCTAAAATATAATAGTGGGCAAACAAAAGAGAGGGAGGTTTATTGAGTAAATAGAACTTCTTCGATAAACTTAAAAAATTTCCATTTTTGATGAGATACAAAAAAAATACTAAGGTTTTATTCTTATTTGAGGATAGTATGTCATCTAGGAAATCGAGTAATTTCTTCTTTCTTCTAACTTTGAAAGTATCGATAGAAACTATCGAGCAACGGGCGGATGGATCAATGAACTTCATTTTTCAAAAACATCATCAGAAAAATGGAATGGGTTTTTGCCATTTAGACGAAAAAATATTCTAATTCTTAAGAACTCAACGGGGTTCCCTTCTTTGTATGATTTGAGGGGGGAGGTC